GATTCAACACAGGACCCATAGAGAGAATTCTCTCCTTCACCTGTGTCCTATTCACATTTTGAGACCCCAACAGATTCTGATAATACTCAAGAAAAGCATTTGCCACAGATCATCCACCCATATACCTTGCATATTTGAAATGCCATGGATTCTAGACTGCTGCCTTCTAACCTTAATACTCTGATGAAAAACCTTAGTGTTCTCATCACCACTAGTCAACCAGCTAATCTTAGCCTTTTGTCTAAGGAAGCTCAAGTAATTAGCATGAACTACCTGGTACTCCTTAGTTGCAGCTTTTTCCAGCTCATAATGATGCAGATCAAGCAAGGTATTGCTGACTATCCTGCTGAGCAGCTATCATATTCTTATAAGCCTCACTGTCTTTGACCTGAATATCACCAAATTATTTAGCTTTTTCAAAGTTCAACCTTTTCAGTTTTTGAGATAGCCTGTACATTGCAGTACCATGAACAGGCCTATCCCACTCTGACTGAACTAGTTCCAAAAAAAGCACTGCACCACAACATGTTGAAAAATCTAAAAGGTTTCTTCCCATCATCCTGATAATCCAGCAGTTTCATAAGTATGGGAGAGTGATCATAGGAGCCTTCAGGAAGGAAAGTAGCAACTGAGAGTTCAAAACAATCTAGCCATTTATCATTCACCAATGCCCTATCCAACTTTGAATACACCCTAGCCCTCCTGTTTGTTATTCCAAGTAAAGAAGCAGCCATTTGCTTGCATATCACTGAGACCACACTGAGCCAAACACTGTCTCATAGGCTCAATTTCTCTAGCCCTCACAGGAGCCCCAACTCTTTCATTTCATTCAACTGCAATACAGAATGAAACCAACACCAACCAAGGCCCATTAACCTGCTTGGCTATGGATTCCAAATCACACCACAAAACTTCTCTATTTTTTGCCTCATTAAATCCATAAACAAAGGTGCACTGAAATCTATTGGAAGTACCAATCAATTGAACTTCAGTATGAATCAACTTACTAGTACAATGAACAATATTAACACTGAATATAGAAGGCAGCCAACCAATAAGAATTCTACTCATAACATGCATTATTTGAAGTAAAGCACCAATTAGGACTTAAGGTTTGTTAGAGACTAGAATTAGATTGCCTAATAAAGCTAAGGCTATTAAGAGATTAGGTCCTAACTGGAGCTGGTCTCACAATTATGAGTTTTCTCCTAAGGGAAGAATTTGGGTTGGGTGGAAAGCTGGCCTCTCTGTTCTTTTGAAACATGAACAGTTTGTCCACTGTTGGATTGAGCTCCCAAGTGGTCAGTTAGCTTGTTTTGTTACCTTCATTTATGGGCTTCACAGTGTTGATTCCAGGAAACCCTTATGGAGTCAACTGAAACAACTGGCTCAAACTTGTTCCCCTCATCCTTGGTTGGTGGTTGGTGATTTCAATGCAATGCTCTATTCTACTGATAGAGTCAATGGGTCTGAGGTTTCTGAGTATGAAACTAGAGACTTTGCTGAATGTTTGGATAGCTGTCAGCTGTTTGAACTTAGAAATGTGGGTTGTTCTCACTCTTGGACTAACAAGGACCAAATTGATTTTGAATTTGGCCTACTTTATGTAGCTTAACTTTTGTTTCCAAGATAGCAATAACAGAAACAGAATACTGTTTAATTAACCTCTTTATTTCTCCTACTTTATTAGGCCTAAGACTAGGCCCCTAATGTTCCAGGATAGCAAAATCATGAGGCAGGTATAGGATCAGTAGCATCCTCCTCCTCCATTTCCTCATCTCCAGACCCATCATGCTCCTCAATCAATACCATATAAGAAGACGAACTGCTAGGACCAGTAACCATAGGCCTCTTACCTTTGTTCTTGCCCTTCCTAGTGACTGTTGTCCAACCACCCGAGTCAGGGATAGGAACAGCAGGAGTAGAGTGAGAAACTAGAGCCAAGCTTGACTTGACCCTGCAGCATCTTTTCCTGGATTGCCTGCATCCTGAGGAACTTCAGGAGCAGCAGTTGTCTTCTTAGGTACCCACTGCTTTTTCCCTTGCTTTTTGGCACCCTTAGGAACCTGCTTTTTTTCACAATCATGCCCCACCACATTGCAAGTCTTACAAAAGGGGGGGTCCATTCATACAGAACAGATTGCTCCACAATCTCTCCATTAGGATCAGCAATTGACACCATTTTAGGCAATGGCTTAGTAACATCCATTTCTACAAGAAGCCTTGCAAAAGACACCCTGACTTGAAGTGCACTCATCCGCACATATAGGCACTCCTAACACACTCCCAATCCTACTAAGTGAATAAGAACTCCAACAGTTGAGAGGCAAGTTAGGCAGTTTAATCCACAAAGGAACTGTTCTCAATACTTCAGCATGGAAAGAAAAAGTAGGAGACCAAGCAAGGTTTTTGACTTATCCACCAATGGAAGAGTTCATCGAGCGGATCAGATAGAGCTTCGGGTCGGTCGGTCTTTTTCATCCTTGCATTGCGGCTATGAGGACGAGACTATTCATGCAGTTAAGCCCAAGCCCTATTAGTCCATGGATACACTTGCCCGGTCTCTCTGGTATAGGCAAGGGCTCCAACCCGCTGGTTTAGCTCGCTCCACAAGGTCCTGCTGACAAAGACGACAAGTTCTCACCTGAAACCTCTTCCTCCATCTTTGGCCAGTAGTCACCTCGTGCTATAAGGACCAGTGTCCTCTGTGGGTGACCAGCCGCATGGCACTCTCTTAATGGTCAACTTTCTTAAGAAAAAAACCTTGAGCACGTAGAGGCAATTCCTGATCTTATCTTTATAGAAATATCATAATCGAAGACAGATCGTAGCTACGAGAAGAGAAGAAAGGTATGCCGGTTGTTCCTTCTACTTTTTTTTACCGAATTGAATTGTTGTTTACTTTCGGTCGTGGTACTTTGAGTTGGTCTTATGTGTACCCAGAGAAAGGGGAAGATCTAATTAGCTCTGGTTCAAGGAGCCTAGCCTTCTTTCTTTCGTAGCCAAGGGATTCCACTCTCCTTCTCAGATGGAGAGAAAGAGCTGGTATAGAATCCGATCTTTCTCTTTGAAATAATCCGGTGCTAGTCTTTACTGCTCTCCTCCCTCTCTAGCTACTTTCATACCAGTAAATCTCACATCAGGAAGAGCCTTTTTTGCTTCTGTGATCAGATCAGCCAAAGCAAGAAGAATCCATTGTTGGAGTTGGAGGAATACGCGATGCTAGAATGGCTATTTCTTTAAGGGCTAGTAGAAGGATCCAACACTCGGTGAAAGAACCAAAGTCAAGTAGCATTCATCTGTTCTCGGAAGGGGGCGTGGCCAAGAAGCAGCCAGCTGACTCCACTCGGCCTTTCTTCGCTGTGTGAATAAGGTCTTAGTATGGATGGGCATTATGGGCAGGTCGCTGGTCGAAGGTTTGGACCAATCTTCATCACCATTTTGCCTGCTTCTAATTGATGAGTGGCTAATACTACGACCCCCAGCAAGGACTTTGTCAAGGGACCTTTCGAGTGTCCTTATATAAGATTACCAAGATTTCCTCTCTAAGTGATGTCGCATTCCCATTTTCACACGACTTGGAAGATTGTTAAGTGCTTAACATCATGTCAACAATATGCCTTGAACATAGAGGAGGACTTGAAGATTCCTGTTATTAGGACACTCGATATCTTTTTCTTTTCTTTCCCGACAGGCAAACCCAAAGGGGCGTAGCGAGTCGCTAAAGCGAAGTTTTTGGAAAGTCCTACTTCCATTCGATAAAGCTGAGGGAAGAAGTTAGATCTCTAGGCGAGAATACAGAATAAAAGAATAGCTATAAAGCCTGTTCCCTTCTCTCTTTCTCCCAAGCTGAGTAACCGGATAAGTAAGTAAACTACCTTCTCCTCCTTCCGGGAGACGACTAACTAAGCTAATCATTATGGCCCTTTCTTATTATTCCTCCCCAGTGATGTCACCCTCGGATTGCTTCTCTCACTTTAAAGACGTTAGCAAGAAGAGCTCTGATTCAACACGACTTGGGAGCAGGGTCTATTGCTTTTCGTCTGGTATGAATTCCTAAGGTACTAATGTAGTCGATTTCTTCACATTCTTAATAGCTAATGGTTCCGGAGACAAGGATTTTTCCTCAGCCTTCGATCTAGTGTTCACGTTTCGGTTCTATTCTACTAGACATCGGGACCCAGAACATGCTTCTTTTTGTGTGGTATAGCTCCGAACTTCAGTCTTAGGAACTCCATTCCTTCTGGGGGGTAGTAGTTTAGGGTGCCTCCGAAGGCAGAGCTGAGCCATCTCCTGCTACTCGCGCGGCTGCTTTTCAGCCCGTAGCTTGTTTGCAAACATTTGAAGAAGGATCAAGAAATTAACCATCGGAAGTTGTAGTTCGCTGGAACCTGTAGTGATGGAATTCACTGAAGCAGTGGGCGTGGCAGAGGCGGATCCTTGTATGGGTAGAGTGGTTTAAGCAGGGGCATGAATAGACCGTCCTTGCACCGGTCCGGACAGAGAGGCAGGTATACAAAGGGAATCGATACGCTAGACCGAAAAAGAAAATCCTTACAATTCTTATTGTTATAAGATGAGCCGTAGTCCTGGGACATGGGTCGAGAGGTACTCTATCCTAGCCATATGGTTGGGGAATGATGGCAGAGAGGGGGGGTGAGAAATAAGAGTTCTATTGGAGACTTCACTATCCCGGGAAGATGCGAGTGAGAATTCGGCTTAGTTACTTTCCCAGTAAGAGAAGGGAATCTAAGGAAAGCTACTCTTCTTATCTTACTTATTTAGCACCTAAGCTAAGTCTTTCTGGCTTGCTAAACCTAGAGCTAAAGAGTTCCCTCCAGGGGAGCAACCGCGCTGATGACCAAGGTAGGCACCTTAAATAGCCCATCTTGAGAGGCACAATGGGAGCTTCCTGCCTGTGGGTAACCCAAGCCTTACCGGAGTTATAAGGAGACACTTAACCACACTAGAGAGCTTCTAAATTTCCCATAGGTCCACGATGTCTTGTGTGACTGCGTGTGCTTGTTAGATTGCTTGGAGTTCCATGTTGGACCCACCCTTTGTCACCTTAGGAAAATTGACTTATCGGCTGTGTTTCTTGGCCCTATGATGGACCTTTAGATAGAATAGGAGAGGGCTTTGAATTAAGCCCAATCTGTGGTTTTGTCATACAATAAGAAAAAATTTGTTTGGACTCGTTAGGTTATCTACGACCGCCCTTGCCCCAGCAGAACGAACTAAGATATCTCGAATGAGGATATAGAATAGAACAAGGTAATCCGCAAGTGTCGAAAGAGCGGGTAATTCAATGTAAGGTAATTCCTATTCACTTACTTGGAACAAGTAAGGAAAAGGAAGTTTTTTTTCTTTTGCCTAACTGAGCTACTAACCCGCCAGGGAAGAATTCCTAACTAGGTTCTGAAAGACCTTCTTCTGAAATAAGACTCATGTTGAAAGAGAAGCCGTAACTGATCTTAATTGAGACCTATTTATTACACAAGTGTAAAGATAAGGGTTAAGCCCTAACTCTATAGGGGGTGTGTCCTGCCGAACTAGTCCATAGATAATACCTAGAATAGATCACGCCTCTATCTAAGTTCATTTCTGATTTAATCGATTCGATTCCAATTCGACCCCGAGAGGAACTTCACTCAAGCTTAGCCCGTTATAGAGTCAAATTCTCTCTTTTCGCAGCGAAGGAAGCGAGTCAGAAAAAGCGCTAACTAGAATTATTAACTGGCTTAGTGTGCTCCTTTATGCCCTTAGAAGTTCAAGTAAGTGAGTAGAAACTACCTTCATGAGTCTTTACGAGGGAAGAGAAGGCGCTAAAGCAAGTACTAAAGGAAGCAGGCTAATAAAAGAATAACTTAGCAGGAATCCCTCTAATCTTTTAGAGCTCTTTCGGACTGGGAGAGCTGCTACATCCCGGCAGGGAAAGCTACATAGGTAGCGTCCATCTGCAGTCCTAACTATAGTTGAAGCGAAGGATTCGGCTTATGAAAGAATCAGCTCTTCTTTGCCCTAGCCCCATACTTGTATCCAAGTAAGTAAATAGAAATTACCTTACTTATTCAAGTAAGTAAGTCAATTGCATTGCCTTACTCTAACAAGAAAGAGGGAACTGATTCCTCAGATTTCCAGGGTTAATGGGCGAGTCAGGGGAGGTTAAATCAGAATAAGACTTAGCGGGGGATAGACCAAAGGAATGGATTAAATATAGTTAGTAGAAATGGAACCTCGAATGCAAGTTCTGAGGGAGAAGACAGGAAGGGGCGAAGAGCTTAATATATACTATAGTGGCGAAAAGAAGACATATATACTATACTATAGTGGCGAGAAATTGACTGACAAGCTTTTCCAGTATAGTATAGATGAAATTGTTCGATAGGGTAGTAACCAGCTGCTCCCTTAAGGAATGCAAAACTGTCTTTTCAAGTCAGAAAAGCTGTACCTTGACTATACCTATAAGATGTTAGAAATTCAGTAGTTGCGGAAGTAGTAGTGGGCTTTCTATATGGAGAAGTCATTTTGATGATTGATGGTAGTAAGTAGTCAAATAGGGAGAGCTATGTTGGGGAATGGTTGACTTTTCTTAATTGAGAATGCTTGGCTTACATCATCATACATCAACTAGATCATGTATTTCTAGTTGCAGTATTCGGTTGTTTGCTCCACCGACTTAGGAATTACAATGGTCTAGATTATTCTAGTTGCTTACTTAATTAGTATCTAGTATCTTTCTCTAGAGTACATTACTATCTTTCTCTTAGGATATTTCTAGATACTATTTGAACTCTCTTTTTCTAGTTTACATTTTTTTCATAAGAGAATTCTATCTTTTTCTAGATTAACATTTTAACACTCCCCCTTAATCTGAAAAAGATTGTACTCCGAGTTGTCTTCTGAATTGGAGGAATTTCTCGGCTGGGAGTGCCTTGGTGAATATGTCCGCGAGCTGTTCTCCGGTCTTGCAGAATTGCAACTGTCTTGTTTCTCAACTAGCTCTCGGATGAAGTGGTGACGTATTTCAATGTGCTTCGTGTGACTGTGAAAGACTGGATTTTTTGTCATTGCTATTGCTGACATATTGTCGCAATAAATTGTCGTTGGTTCTTCCGTGTCTTGCTGTAGATCACCGAGAATCCTCTTAAGCCAAACTGCTTCACATGCCGCACTTCTGGCCAATATGTATTCTGCTTCTGATGATGATAGTGCCACCGTTGCTTGTTTCTTTGATGACCATGAGATGGATTTGGATCCCAACTGGAACACGTAGCCACTTGTACTCTTCCTATCGTCGATGCATCCGGCCCGGTCGCTGTCGGTATATCCTGTGAGCTTGCAATCGTCTTCGGCCTCGTACAAGATTCCATAACTCTTTGTGCCTTTGATATACCTGAGAATGATTTTTGCTGCTGTAAGATGTACTAGGTTCGTTCATGAACTTAGAGACAATGCTGACAGCATGTACTATGTCGGGCCTTGTATTTGTGAGGTAGATGAGAGATCCGACCAAGTTTCGATACATTGATGCATCCACTTTATCCTTGCCATCATATTTAGAGAGCTTCTCGTTTGTTGCCATTGGCTTGCAGTCGCTCATGTTCAATTTCTTGAGCATATCTTCAGCATATTTCTCTTGTGAGAGAAAGATTCTTCCTGAGCTTTGTTTCACTTGCATGCCTAGGAAGTACTTCATGGCTCCAAGGTCGGTCATCTCATATTTTGACATCATTGCTTTCTTGAAATCCTCGAGCATCCTTGGGTTAGTGCCCATGTAGATAAGATCATCTACATAGAGGCACAAGATGAGAAAATCATGTGACCCTTGAGTCTTAATGTAGAGTGATGGCTCACTTGGGCTTTTTGTAAACCCATTTTGAAGAAGATAGCCATCCATTTATTTTGCTATTCCAAGCTCGAGGGGCGATAGAGTCGTTAGACACAGTGTCTTTAGAGCTTCATAATGCCGATAGGAGCAGGTTCGAAGATCAAGCCTAGTCTATATAGGCGACGGGGCGGTTGACTGGGTTGATAGACGAAGTGGCGGAGCTCCAAATAACGTTGATAGACGCCGGAAGTTTGTTTGAATAGGATATGTATGAAATGATATGATAAAAAGCTTCTTCTTCTTCTTCAAGTAGCTAAAGAGATAGAATAAGAAGAGTTAGCTTCCTATTCTTTAACTGCTTCTACTGTAGCTTATTAACTACAGCTACTGTAGCTATTGTAGTTAGTTACCTATCCCTTGTTTTCAATACAGCTATTCGGGTGAATTGAAGGGGGTTTCCCTAGAATCCATCTTTTCTTCTTACATTCATTTCGTAAAAGAGTCTCAATATATCAAATGGCATAAGAAGAGAAAATGGCATAAGCATAATCAGAGCTCTATTACCTAACCTTATTCTATTGTATTTTCGGCTTAGATTAGAAATGAACTTGGAACTGGATTAATAGAAGAAGCTGATTTGAATTCCTTCTTACCGGCTACTATACTATACTTTCAGCGGATCTTCGCTTCTGTGCCTAACGACCCTAAATTAGAACAGAACTGTGCCTAACGGCCCAGCCTTCGAACCTGCTCCTATCGGCGCTATTCAGCTCTAAAGACCCTTCTCTTTCTTCTTAGCTAAGGTAATCCGATCAAATAGAATAGATAATGCTGTGGCTTTCCGGTAGGGTTTCTACCAAGCTGAGTGAACGGATGAATGATAGGGTAAGGCAGCTTGAAAAGAAAGAGAAAGCAGAAAAAGTTCGAGAAAGAAAGAAGAGCTGAGAGTGATTGACCTCTCACTCACGGCACACATTTAGCATGTGTGATGCCGACACCATGGATTGGAAGCGAAGTTTGGTTCAAGTAGGGGGAGCTCCCAAAACGATCGATAGAAATTGAGTAGTAAGCCTAATGTCCAGAAAGAAAGTGTAGGTCGATAGGAGAATGCTTTTTAGCTTTACACCGGCCTTTTGACTTTTGGGAAGTGCAGTTGTTCACCACCTTAACGCGATGTAAGGGTCATCAAGGACAGGTGAATGGATTAACGTTCCTAAAAGGACAGGAAAGGTCTTAAGGTGCTTTTTACCCCGCCATGTCCTGCCTTAACGGAGCTCCAATCAGCCGCTCCTCGCGGGAATGAGGGTAGAACCGTCGATTGGTCTACCGCCTACTCACTACCTATGCAATAACCGGCCCTCGGGCGGACCCATACCTGTGTTACCAAAACTTGCTAGCCGACACCGGCTACCGCAAAGGCAAAGGGTTCGGTTGGTGGGTTGAAATCTCGTCTTGAAAGTAAAAAACGGGGTTTGGTTACTCGTTCTAGTGCTGAAGCAGAGTACAGGGCGGACGCGAAGGCCCCCGGCCGGGATGGAACGCTCGATTTATCAAAGATTTCTGGAACTATAGTAGGAAAGGATGTGACTAGGTCCAAAGGAAGTGAACTCCATTCTCCCTTTGGAGACCCAGTTGACTGCCGCCACCCCTTCACTTCTGCGGGTTCCTTGGGACCCACTTCTGCACCATGCGTGCACGGTGGCGGGCTCGACACACGTTTGGTTGGAGAGAAAGAACCTAGAGGAGGGACCCGCGGATCGAGTACACCAGCGGATCAAGACCAACAGCCCACATCTTATCTTCTTCTTTGTCTTGTCTAGAGGATCGTCGGGCTTAACCGAGACCAGACATCCGCCTTGACTGCCCTTGCTTTTTTCGTCGTGTCCACACATACGCTTTTCTTAGAAGGCCCCCCCGAAGAATGGTCATTTACTCTTATATAAGTTATTAGAGTATCCGGTGTTGTGTTAAAGTAATTCGTGCTTGTATTCTTACCGAGAACTTAACTTGATTTGAAACAAAGGAAGAATTCGACCTTAGCGGCTCCTCTGACCTCAGATGCATGTGTTAAGCATGACGCTATGGTCTTGCATGATTTGCTTTTTTTGAATTCGATTTTGAAGCTACACTACCTTTACTTCTTCCGTAAAGAAGTCACTACTGCTCAAGCTGTATCGGACTAGGCTGAAGGAAGAGAGAGGAGTCACTTAGTCTTTAAGTGTCTGAAAGCTCCCTTCGGCTGCTAACTCTTAGCAATATCCATTATTATATAGTTGCAGATCAGTTCTGACTTTTCTTTGCTCAATCGGAGTGATGTGAGTCTCGGGTGAGCAGTTTCTGTCTTCACTATAAGCAATTAGAATTTGACTTAAATCGTTCTTCACTCGCTAGGGAAAGATAACTCCTAAAAGCAGCCTTTCTCTTATCGTAGATAGCTGCAAACTGAATGGCTGCAGAGTGGAGATGAGGACACTCAGACCGAAAGCAAAGGCTATCGACCAACCATAGCCCTTAGGATTTGAAACCCTAGGCCCGGCCTACAAATAGAAAAAAGAAATGGCTAGCGAGTTGAAGCAATAGCCAGAGATTAGGGGGTGCGTCGCCTTTTAACAGTCAAAAATTCCTTCGATTTGCATCTTGGGACAGAAAATTCCTCTTTCAGCAGTGTCATATCCTGATGCCATCTTTTGAGGACCAAAGGACGGTTGGCCATGTGCCAGGGGGCACGGTCTAGGACGGCACTCAGGTCATCCTCACTACTAAACTTGAAGAAGAAAAAGCCACTCTCAGTAGAAATTCCTCCAGTCCCATATTGCCCCAAATCTTGTGGGCAATACTGTGGACTGCCTGGTAGTGTAGACGTTGACCCACAAACTGGCCTACTAACGTATTTCCCCACAACACACAACCCTCCGCCACAACATCTTTAGGGGGTTTCACCATCAGTCTACCATTCTCAAAACACGGCTGGAATAGAATAAATCCAGATCAACAGGGGAAGAAGGAATACCTGTCTTAGAGTTAGCTGCCGATTGAGGACGAACGGAATTTCTGACCGCACCAGCGTATGATTTCCTCACTCCTTGCTGACCACCGGATTGAATATGACTGTAGGAACCTTGGGCCAGACAAGCATGAGCTGGGTTGGCATACTGAGCCTCAGAAGGATTAACTGCCCCGAACTGGTTGTTATTGCTTCCTTTTAAAGGGGAGCCCATTCCTGGACGAACTTGTTCCAACAAATTGGGTCCACTGAATGTAAAGGTTCTCTACGTATATATAAGCTTTGTCAAAAAATCAGTCAGGCCAAACAAGCTCTAAAGAGGTGGAATAAGAAGCACTTCGGATTGATACAGCAAAAGATCCAAGCTCTCACTGCAAAACAAAAATAGATCGCATTCAGCAAGATGAAAGCACAGAGGCGAATCTTATCAGGGAGATGACTATGCGAAAAGCCTTACAAGAGGAGCTCAAACGGGAAGAATTGTTGTGGAAGCACAAATCTAGAGTCACATGGCTTACTACAAAGGACTTAAACACAAAGTTCTTCCACCTATCCACTATCATCCGAAGAAGGCGCAATGCAATTGAATTCCTCAAAACGGCAGAGGGTGTGTGGCTTGGGGAAAGAAGGGAGATTGGTGATCACTTCCTGAATGTCTTCAAGTCTCTCTATAGATCCTCCTTCCCAAATTTTCCTCGAGACCTTGAAGGGCTCATTACTTATATCAGAAGCAGAAAACTTTGCCCTTTGCCAAGTTCCTGATGAAGCCGAAGTTCTTGCAGCTTTGAAGAGCATGGGATCCTATAAGGCACCCGGCCCGGATGGTATGGTGGCACTCTTCTTTAAACATTATTGGAGCATAGCGAAAGAAGATGTTGTTTCGTCAGTTCGGTCTTTTTTCCTCAGAGGTTTTATGCTCAAGAGGCTCAACCATACTAATATCACTCTGATACCGAAGAAGGATAACCCTTACATGGTGAACCAGTTTCGCCCTTCTTATCTTAGTCAAGCTTTGCAATGTGGTGTATAAGATAATATCCAAGATTCTTGCGGCGAGATTAAAGCCCCCTTTGCATAAACTCATCTACCCGTTGCAAGCAGCCTTTGTTCCCAATCGTACCATCCAGGAAAATTCTATCCTTGTGTATGAAATTTTTCATACCATGAAAAAGAAGCAAGGCAGGGGTGGACTAATGGCAATTAAGATAGATATGGAGAAAGCTTATGACAAAATGTCATGTCCTCGCCCTAACGGGCGAGCGTATTTCATAACCCTTTATCCTGAGAGTGATGGAATGTTTTGGTTTTAGTCCTCAATGGATCCAATGGATATCTCAGTGCATGTCGACAGTATCCTATTCCATTATGTTGAATGGAAGTCCCGGGGTTCTTCATTCCATCTAGAGGACTGAGACAGGGTGACCCGTTGTCACCCTTCCTGTTCATTATTGGCATGTAGGTGCTAACACGCATAATAATGAGGGAAGAAAATAGGGGTTCCATTCATGGAGTCAAAATTAGCAGAAATGCTCCCCCGGTTTCTCACTTGCTTTTCGCAGATGATCTGATTATCTTCAGCAGGGCAAATAAGTTTGAGGCTACTACAATTCGATCTTGTTTGCAGAAATTCTCTGCTTGGTCGGGACAAACTATTAATGAAGCAAAATTGGCAGTCCATTTTAGCAGAAATTTTCGGGGGTTGGCTCGTGATGAGGTATGTGCCACTTTAAACATCCAGCACTCCTTTAATCAGAACTCCCATTTGGGCCAGCTTCATCCATCGTTCTAAAAGACTGGCTTTCAATGACGAGAGGGTTCTCCAAAAAATTGAGGGGTGGAAAGCAAAAGTTCTTTCTCAGGCTGGACGGACAGCCCTAATCAAAGCAGTGGCAGCGGCGATCCCCTCATATTGTATGTCCTCCTTTCTTCTTCCAAAAACTCTTTGTGCTTCGCTTGATGCAAGTATTCAAGATTTTTGGTGGGGCTTCAAGGAATTATTATCGCTTAGCGCTTGTGCTAAGGAAGGAAAGGTGTGGAATAGCATCTGGGGCCGGGGCCCTGTTCTGGTTACTATAGTGTAGCGCCTTTCTTTTCAGGGCTTACTTCGGAGAGTACCGCTGCTATTGTTTGAGTATAATCCTGGCATCTTTCTACAATCGTCTTTGCCTGTTGCTGCAGAGCCTCTGTGCTGTTGGTTTGACCCTGCCCGGTAACGTTCTCAGGTTCCGATTGTCGACAAAAAAACCAGCTAAGTTCTTTTTTCCTTCCTCCAGCAATCTACCAATGGAACAATCTTTGAAGAAGAGAGGGGTCAATACCCAGGGTGAACTCATTAGGTAAGCCTCGGTTGTTCCTAGCTTTAGTGGGCTACGAGGACAGTAAGCATCATCGGCGGTTGAAGAACCCGAATCAGAGGGAGAGGCAAGCGAGGACTCAGCAGTAGGGGCTTTCGCAGTAGCAGTGCCATGAGTATGAAGCGCGCGCCCGCTAAGAAACAGATACTTAAGTGGTAGGAGGGAGCTAGGAGTCTTCCATTCATGCGGCTACCTGCTTGACTTTCTTTATCGAGGAAGCTCGCCGGAGATCTATTCCTCTTCCTCTGCCTCTGCCGATGTAACTTCTTGTCTTGTTTCAGCTGCCCTTAGCACAAGCGCTAAGCGATAATAATACCTTTAAGAATAGGATATATACTATAATAGATAGAATTATTACCGACAACGGGAATTGATCGAGTAAGATCTTGTGGACTTCCTTGAGCAAGCGCATATTCGCATCAGGAGTCGTCAAGCCAGCATCACGGATAAGTTCCTTGGTCAACTTAGCCAAGAAACCAGTCGTCTCAATATACGGGTGAGCTTTGGGAAATTCGACCAGAATCTCTTGGCGATATCTATCCAGATACTCTTCCACTTCTTGCAGAACGAGAGCCCTTATCTTCTCTGTCTTCTTAGCTGTTGAAGGGATAGTCAAACAAATCCCATTAAGTCGAAGAGCTGAGTTGCAAGACTCAGAGTCGAAGATCCAAATAGCGTCTAGTATAGACGCCGGAAGAAACCAAAACCGGCTGAAAAGACACCTTCGACAGCAGCTACTTACTTGGCTTATTCTGAATACAGATTCTGTAGTAATAGCTTGGTATGTAGTTGCTTAAGGGTGGTTACCCGCTTAAGCAATTGGATATTAACTAGAAAAGTTAGGACACTATAACCCGGGTTCTATCCTAGGATAAGGGAGTCTGAGGGTGACTCTCCTGAATGGAGTCAAAAAATCCGTCTTGAAGACATGAGGCTTAACATCCCCCCTCCCATAATATAATAGGGACAGGAGACATTCCCTTAACGGTCAATTTAGTTACGGGTGTAGGTAAACCGCAATCCTTGAAGATTTGGTCCATTATAAACCGATAATGTTGGGTATCTTCTACCGACTTAACCCCCATTACTATATGGTAACCATACCATACATAGTGACAAGCCGGATGATTGTAGGCATCGAAGGTACGATCGATACTATCAAGCAAGAGTTATGTATAATAGAATTAATGAGAGTTCAGGAAGATTATTAAGATCCCTCGGGATGGATGTCTGCCGCATAGAAGAAATGAATGAATAAGATTCAAGATCTCAGGTTCATTTTCTATTAAAGGTTTGACTTTATCCAGTACTCTAGCACGGGATATGTCCCCCATAGCATAACCGCAATCTATTACAATTATCCCTTACAAATCTTTCCACCTTTTAAAGGTACAGAATAAGAAAAGTACAAGATCTCAAGGAAAGCGGCGCACAATAGGTGCTTTGCTATTTTGAGCCACCTCCATTGATGGGGAAGAAACTACGTCGGTGTCCCACTTGGCAGCTGGAATTGCTCGCTCATTGACTCGTTCTTCTGTGCCTTCTCACATCGTAGAACGGAGTCCTTTGGTGCAACCTGATCCCTCCCTTGTCCACCCCTCTGCTGGGCCGGTCTCAGCGCAGGAGCTTCATCAGATGAAACCTCCACCTGCTTGCTAATGGGCAAGGTGTTGCTGGTAATGGAGGTAATGTTGATGCTCGTGCTTCTACCTCTGTTAATCGTCGTTTAAATTTAGACAAAGATCCAATTGCTGATAATGGTGTGATAAGAATGACAATAATCAAACTGATAATGTTGCTTCGAGATAAATGGAATAATCTATTTTCTGGTAGTAAGCTAAAGGTTTGCAGTTGAAATTTGTTGCACCCGCCATTAGAGAGGGTAAGGCTGTTGCGCAGTTGCAGAAGCCTGATGTTGATGCTTTTTCTGAGAATCCTACAATTGCTGCTGTGTTTAGATTTATTGCCACTTTATTGCTCTTAATTGGAACAAGCCTTCTATTTTCTTGCATGAGGAGGGGTATTTTGTTGTTAGGTTTGGGTCAATTGCTGATAAGAATGGTGGCCCTTATCTTGTCTTTGGCAAGCCTATCATTCTCAAAGCTTGGACTGCAGATTTCAAATTCCATGATCCAGTCCATGCATGCGGTTCGGCCCATGCCTGCAAACTAGTCTACGCCCACGGTCCAACGGACTCACTATACTTTTGAAAGTACTTTTTGTCACTTTCTTGGTACAGGGAATAATCCGATTAATAGAGAAAAGTGATAGATAAAATTGTATTAATCTATCACTATCGTGATCTCGACGTAGTATAACCCTGCGATGGAAAGCAGGTATTATACGCGGAAGCCCCGAACCTGTCAAGGAGACTGGAACAGATAGTTCTCTAGGCACAGGGAATTGACTCCCTCTGAATAGCTGAGGGCTAACACTGCACTGTTTGTTTAAGGTACAGTGATAGAAACAGAAATCCAGATTTGTGACCTATACGAACTATCTGTCTGGCGACGAGGTATGATGCGATACTGTACTCCTTAGTTAAGCCGTCCAGCATGAGAAGTTGGACTCGAACGAAAAGTCCAACAACCATGCGGCAGTTTTCCAAGACTGCCTGCCAGGACAACGGCCGAAGGTTAAACAGTTTATCAAATAAAGGTTTCATTTGGGTATTTGTTGATTTACACCCTATAGCTTGTTTATATGGATGGTTAAGCAACATTGCTCTTCATTCTATAAACAATGCACGCCCCTCAAAGGGCACTGGGGACGATTTCAACCTACTCTGAACCTTTAAGAGATAAACTGCCTAATGATTCCGGTAGTCATCCTCTCGCCCACTTGATGACCATCTTGTGGCATCATAGGGTGGCACCTTCGGGTAAATAAACCGAAGGGAGTACGATCGAGCGCCACCGGTCTCGACAATACCGGAGATTTTAGTAGCTAGCTGTTGTTGAGCGAACATAGCAGATAGGCAGTGTACTAGTTCAAGGTAGACGAGAGAAAGCTGTTCCAGCCAAATCGCTGCGCCTTAAATAGAAAATATCGTAATAAAGCTAAAGGTCTGAAGAACCAAGTATAGTATAGACTTAGGAAAAAAGAACGAAACGTCGGGTTCAGAGTTAGGGTAATATCGAGACACAAGCCTATGTTGTTCAGTCAAAAGGGGCGGGCAATAGGCCGTAGGATTGGCAAATGACCGACGAACGTTCGGACCGGACGGAAAATGAAGAAGTATAAAAAGATCTTGCCTTCGGGGCCGGGCTTCTCACAAAGAACCGCAACATGGAAAGGGAGGTATCCAAGCTCGCATCTGGCTATCTCCTTGGCTGCTGGATCGGGCGGGAGATATGGGACTCGTAGATGAAAGACCGGTTACGCATTCAGTACCATCGGTTATTCCAGCAAAAGTCAATCCCGTAAGAAAGGCACTAATAACTGCGGTTACGAAGACAACAGCGGATATTTTTCAAGCAGCGGATGAGATCACACCGCTTACTCTTGTTGCAGCGGCAAGGGTAAGAGCGGCAAGAGGTTGACCGGAAACTCTTGCAGCGGCAAGGATAACTCTAACAGCGGGTAGGCTTACACCGGTTAATTGAACACTAACCTACTCTCGAGCAAGGGTACCAGCGCTTACTAATTCACTTTCTCCAAGAGCTGCTACGATCCCTCATTCCGTTCTTCTTTCATTCTCGGGTAGCAAGGAGCTCAGCGAACGGATGAGGTTAGGGCTTTGTTTAACAGACACATTCTAGGATAGATTGCCAGTAAGCAAGCAGGTATCTATTTGCAGGAAGCTTAAGGCGACAAGTGGAAGGCAAGAATAAGGGGCCTAGCGGCCGCATCTGAGAAGGAGAGTTGATTCCCTTGGCTACTTTACTACGCTATTCTTCGCAGTTTCCTACCTTATCGCTTAGCACAAGCGCTAAGGTAAAAGGGCGGTTGAAAGATACAAGCTTTCCGTAGGCTAGACTTAATGGTGACTATTCACTAAAGGGTATTTTTTACGCCCCTTCTGCGACTTTCTTTCCTTGCTAGGTCCAATAGGCTCTTTATCGGTCTTGATGCCGAGAGCTGGAGTTCATCCAATGCAGCCGTGATCTTATATACGATGATACCACCAGACGCGCATTCCTTGGGATCAGAAGGAAGACTATCCCTGTGCGTGCTACTGCTCTAAGGCTTTAAATAATGAATTTGATGGCATGCTTTCGACGTGCTGTGATGAGAGGTGCCTTAGCCTAACATATTAACATCCCGTCCTTTTGAGTTGTAAGCAATGTTCCTTCGCTTTGTGAAAGTGATTTTACTTTTATCTTCTTAATGGAATAAGAATAAATAACTGGGCAAAGGCCCTTTTCTGGGTATGGCCACAAGGTAGCGAGTGCAAAGCAAAGAGGCAGTAATGCTAATTAAAGAGCCTTCCTAGCATGGCCTCATCGCAAAAAGTCTCTTTCCCGTGCTATCAAGATCAGGTGTTGGAGGCAAAGAAAAAGATCCTTTCACTTGACAGGTGCAAGCAGACAGCCATCCGTTCCTTTGGTTTATAGTTACTAACTATTCTTTTGTCCCAATCCATATACTACTATGCTTCGGCGGGGAATGCGTCGACTAAAGATAGAATAAAGGGGCATCTTCTTCTTCTGTGCGCGTGCATGGGATATCTTAATACTATTGATTCAACCAAAGCGGACATTAATTGATGATCTAGCACACTTGCAAATGCCCAAGGAAAGAAAGAAGCGCCAGAGCTTGTTCGCGCAAGCTATTCGTGCACAAGCTATTTTTTCGCAAAAGAACCGTTATCCCGAAAAACCAAAAGAGTAAGACATGGTAATTTCTACGCTACTCTAGCCAGTCGAATGATAAAGGAGAGTAGAAATGGAATTTATTTCAGAAAAACGGCTAGTTCCCTTTTAGCGGTTGAAGAAAGACAGTCTTCCTGGTAAGCGGTACGCTTAGATAGAAATTCCCTTGTTTCAGCGCTAGGGTTAAGTAAGCATCCCTTATAGCCAACTAGAAAACGAATCTGCTATTTCAACATCTTTTCTTAGTCCCCGCTAATCTTTCTCGATGCTTTTCATAGCTATCGGTTTAATCATTCACTTCCAGGAAAGAAGAGCTAAGCGTTCAAAGTCCTACCATTTTTTATCTACGAAAGGAGTCTAGCCCCAAGGGAGTAGAAGTTTTCAAGCTGATATAAAGTATACCAAACTTTATCAATATGGTTAGGGTTCATTAAGGTACGGCCCTGAGCCTATTCCTTTCTGCCTTTTGAACGAATCTAGAACCTCAAGATTCATTAGAAACCTTTCTTGGAAGACTCAATTCTCGGTATTCAGCCAATCACTTAGACTGGCTTGAAAGGAGTGGTATGGTAAGGCCGGCAGTGCCATATGTTGAATATTCTATTGATCCAATCCAGTTTAGGCAAGTCCCCACAGTTGATTCGTGCTAACTCCTAGCAGCGGTTATGTAGGATCTCTGAGACCAATAAGAATGAAAATGGAGAATCACTTGAACTAGTATACATAGCGAAGATACGGGGAAAATGCCTCGATGCGCTGCAGTCACTACTTTGACTCCTTTTATACAATTATGAACTTTACGTAACTTTCTCAATTCCAACCCAATTTATCCTTTTGGAGTTGACGTAACAAACTACGCGAGCCTCCCAACGAAGCCAACAGAAATCCTATCCGAATCAAAAAAAGAAAAGGCAGTTTCATTATGGTAGTATACCAGCCGCCTGTTCTTGAACTTCCAGTTCCAATCGAAGCATATAGATCCGTAAATGGATTTGTATGGATAGCCACTTCAGTCGTGCTCGTTGTTTCTCGAAAGTATCTTTTTTCTGGGAACATGCTTAACCAGAAATTTGGATGTTCGCGATTCTTCATCCACCGGTGCAGAAAATGCTCCAGTTTTCCATTCTCATATGAGGCCCAAAAGTGGATTGACAACAGGTCGGCACGAAGTGATTCATCATGCTCAAAGATGAGCCGATCGTTCGTTAAGGACGGTTTATAGATCATCAAATTCCCACAAATGGAATGAAAAGTGGGTCCATGTAAATGATCGAGACCCCGCAAACAACAACGTTCCTTCCCCATATGGAGTTCGGAACCCAAAGGCAATCGTTGAGTGAACTGTATCTTCTTTGTGTTAGTTGACCTAAGCCGCACCATTACTGCTGGGGTGGGGCTCGGCCTTCGAACCGTACGTGAGACGAGTTTCTGCCTCATACAGCTCAGGCCGAAGACCGGGGGAAGTTTAGAAGAGATGAGGAGACCCAGCAGCTGCCGGCCGGGGCGAGGATAAGCTTGTGAAGAAGCAAGCTTCTCCCCCCAAAAACCGACCCTATAGCGCTAGCGCTTCGCGTTCTTTCTATCCCATTCCATTCCGGGATAGGCAGCTAATACTAATCTAATAAGTGAAGTAGTCGTCTGATCAATCGGCTCGGACGCTAGACCGCTCGTGCCCGCCCATTCTGTCTCGTCCTAAATGGAATGGCTCTTTTAGTTACGCTGCGCTCCGACCCGAGTCCCCACGTCCGCTTTTTTCCGCCCGCAACCCGCAAAGCCAACACACAACATTAGGGCCGTCCCCTTCATTCTATGCTGACCCCGGCCGGGGCTGGCTTTTTGGGAAGCCCGTTCCCACCGCGCTCACGGCCCGGCTGGCCTGCCAGCGGTAGTGGGAATTATCCCGTTCCCTGGTCAAAGACTTAGTTGGATGCGGGATCTACTCCACGAGGAGCGGTACGGACGTAGATGATATCATCACGACCTCTCTTTTCGTACCGCTGGGGATGCTTAACGCCACTTCGCCAACTGGCGTTACCTGCGCGTTCGTGTCTCTCAGTGTGGTCAGCACTGGGTGTTTTCGAGCAGCGAAGCTTACACCCATTCGCATTAGTTCATCCAAAGTTCCTTACCCTTATGCACGAATTCTTGAATAAGCCATCTTCCTATCAAGGTTAAGGATTCAACTGAGCACCTCAGCGGCGGGATTGAATACCCGGATCGAATCAGAGTTCACGCCGCCCGCCCTGAACAAATAGGAGGCGTGGGCCACAGGTCGCACATAAGCCGCCGGGTCGCACGACAGAAGAACACCCAACATAAAGATGCACACTCCCCCATGTGAAATATTCATCTTCATGTTCACTTTTTGGTAGTAGTCGCGACCAACAGCCATCAGCTGTCGGCTCGTTGGTAAGGCGGGAGCTTCAAGCCCGATTTCAGGTAGCACACCCCCCATGCAAGCACCCCCCGACGAAGGGGGGGCGGGGAAAGCTACAGGCCCAACCCCTTCGACCCTTCTTTCTAAATGGGGGCGCCCGGGGCACTTTCTCTTTTCATTTCGTCGTTGCTCATTCCCGTTAGGCCGAAGTGTTTGGCCTTTTCTTCTCCGCGCCCGCTCACGCTTCGCTGACCTATCGCGTGGTAAAGAGAAGAAAGTACGAAAGAATAGTAAACGGAGCACACCGCAAAAAGATTCTAAATAGGGGAAGTCCCCCTTGAATTCGAGAAGAAGAAAATGAAGAATGGGAACGAAACGAAATAAGGCGTTTCTAGCTCTAGTTTCGGATGAGCTTCTCCCAATTATGTCTGGTAATAAAATAGGGCAACTTGCTCTGACCAAGACTCCACTTTTGACTCCGTCCATAGAGCGTATGAATTTCCTGGAATGTAGATAAACCAAAAGAAGGAATGAAGGGATAAGAATAGGAATTAAAGTACCATTGGAAAAAGGGGCACCTGTGGGAACATCTCTACTGACGAACCATTTCAATAGTACGGGTGCTGCCGTGCCACAAGGCACGACCACGGAAGTAATGAAAAAGAAGAAGTTATGTAATTGGACCATCTGCTCTATTCGTTCGAGTTTCGCTTCTCTAGAGAAGATGAAAGACTAAAAAAGACAGTGTTCGCAAGGCATACCGAAAGGATACCAATTAAGCCGACCATTAATGACTAGTTTGAACCAACGGGCGACTTCCCTACGAGTCGATCATGATGGGAGGATCTTACAGGATCCCGGCCCCCCCACCATTCGGCGAGGAAAAGAATCCCGCTTACTAACTACTTCTCCTTTCTTTGCTTTATGACATGACAGACTATCTATCATATCTTACTAGCTGTTAGCATCACTGATATGACTACTCTATTAATAAAAAAGATAGTGCAGCTAATGCAGCTTAGTAGCTAAGAACATAGAATAAGACTTAGAAAGCTAGGCGTGCAATAAGAGAAAGCTTACCTTTCTTTGTAAGGGGTTTTGGGATGAAGTTTGTAATTAGCACTAAGGAAGTGGAAGTAGAATCCGTTGATGAATGCGAGATATCGGCTAAACGGAAAGGGTATTTGTGCTTTCCTCTTAAAGTAGGGGTTGTACCAAGAAGATAGGTCACAAGCGGCCTTACTCTCTTTGTTTCGGAATGAGGATGGGAAGGCCTTCCAATAAATGATAGGACAGCTTTTGCTACTCTCGCGGAAGGAAAGAAAGAGAGGGAGACAGAGAAGGGATCCTAACGCATTCCCATAGTGAGATTCACCTAGAGACAAGACTATGTCACAAGATAAGACAATAAAAGAATACAGAAAGAAGAGAGTCTGATAGATAGGAGAAAGAGAGGAGTCTAGAGCAAAACTATTAGACGTTACGCTCATACCGATAGATAGGAGGAACTTCCCAGACTCTCTGTCTCTGCATCCTGACCGCTTCTTGCTATGGGAGGGACTAAGGGGAGTTTGCTGTGAACTAGAATCTCCTACTCACATTTTGAGATTCCTCCGTGCTTATCCCCTAATGTGTCGTCCTCCATGAATGTGGCACTTGTCTTGAAGAGGGTGATGAAAACCCATTCAATTAAGGATCTCACCGGAGCCCAGGGGCAAGACTGACATAAGCCACTGTCAACTACTGTAATAAGAGCAAGTTCCAGTGTTTGCTGGAATCATAAGGTAGTTAGTCCTTCTAGTGCTCTATCCGATAGAAGAAAGAACCATTGACTACTGAGGATTCTTCGGTCAATACGATACTAAGTATCACAAGGTTGGGAATGAGTGACTCAAGCTTATAGCTTTTTCTCTCCCAGCGCTTGAAAAGCTTTCTGCTCTTATGATATTGAAGCAGTTTGAGACTAGATGATCTCACGCCTCAGCTCTAACGATCCATAGCTTTTCTGAGAAATAGCCCAAAGTAACTTCTTGTTCCAATGAACCAGACTAAGAATGTTCCATCCACTGGTCCCAAGCAATAGGAGCTTTTCTTGAAGGGCTCACCTTCCCTGTCCAGAAGAACAACCTACACAGCTTCTCAATCTCCCTAAGCACTTTTTTAGGAAGAAGAAAGATTTAGTGTTCAATGAGCTCGAGATAGCTGCCTGATGAGAGGAAGGGACGCCGGGTACATACAGTCTTTCTTTGGTTCGAGCCCGCCCGCCGGTTACACCACATCAGTCAACACTGTACTATAGCTTTGACATGATTTTTCGAATTGAATCAATTGAATAAGATGGGTCGAGTCTTCTATGGCTACAACTCCACTACTTATTTATATATCAAGTAGCTTCCTCTCATTATAAGTCAATTTAAAGGGATCCAACTAAAAGGTTTTGACCTTCTAGGTATATGTCTTTTCATATTTCTTTTTATAGTGCGTGTCAACGCTATTAGATTGAAAATAAATAAACAAAAAATGCTTTAGTCTATTAGTCTAACAGTCTGTCAGTTGTAGGCAATCTCTTCCACAATGCAAGCCAAGAAAGAAAAATAGGGAGAAGAGCTAATAGCCACTCGACCGAAGCTCTATTTTTGATAAGGTCGACAGGTCTCATTTTCTTATAAATTAGTTTAATGCAGAACTGATTCTTCTTGCAAATAGCAGACCACCCCTCACATCATCATAAGCATCCAAAATTCTCCTCAAAGCCCAAGTTATTCTGCACCATATCAAGCCTTATCAGGCTTCTTGGGTTATTAAGAAGCCTCAAAATTTCTGTTGCAGTATTGTGGAGATTCACACCAGGTTCATGGGATCAAGAAGTTTCAGTGTTGCTGCAGCATTTTAACAACTGCTCTGTTAAACATCACTTGTATAGGATGGCTGTTTCTATTGTGATTTATTTGATTTGGAAAGAGAGGAATAGTAGAAGATTTTGTAATGTGAAAACTTCTCCCGTTGCTGTAGCTTATCAGGCTAAAGTATGGATCAGTGTTAGGAGATGTCAGGCTCATAAGCTTGCTAGTAGCAGCTTTTGAGCTAGAGTTTTTGTTGCTTCTTGCTTTGTAAGGTTGGTGCTGTAAGCCAACTCGGAAAACCCTAGAGAGAGAAAGACTAATGGCGATTTCTCCATAGCTTTGGTTTTTGACAAAGTTTCTGGACTAATCACCATGGCTAAGAAGAAGAAAGCTTCCACTCCTCTTCTTAGGGATTCATCTAGCTTGCGTACTTTTAATCATAGTAATTTGGGACAATCTTCTGCATTTGCGGTTGGTGAGAGCTCGAGGAGCTCTGTTCAGGTGGGTGGTCCTGATGATTTGGTGGTTCCTTCCCCTCAGCTTGTGCACCCTTCTGCTGGACCCATTCCACGAAGGGATTTGGAGTTGATTGTTGCCAATTATCAGCACTCTATTACTCGCACTCCAGTTACAGCTACAGTAACCAATGGAACAGTAACTTCTTCGCAAACTGGTGAAATGCCTGAACCTGTTGCTGGGCACTCTGGAACTGAGGTTCCTGCTCCTAATGGTGATGCTAATGGACACAGGGTGGACCAAACTTGGGACAATTTGTTCAAATCAAAGGGCCCCTACATGCTAAGGGTATGCAATTGGGGTTTATTGCTCCAGTTGTAACTGCTGGTAAGCCTGTTGCTAAATTGAATATTGATGAGGTTGCTAAGGGTAGTAGTAAGTGGGAATCTGCAATTATTTTCTATGTTGTTGGCTCTACTCCTACCATTACTGCACTTTTTAAGTTTATAGCACAGCAATGGAACTTTGTGGCTAAGCCTCTTGTTTACAAACATGATGAAGGATATTTTATGATTCGTTTTGCTTCTGTTGAAGATAAGAATGCTGTGCTTCAATCTGGACCTCACATGTTTAATAATAAACCTACTGTAGTGAAGCCATGGAAACCTCATTTTTACTTTCATGCTGAAATCCTGAACACTGTGCCTTTGTGGGTGAGACTTCCTAATCTAGCCCTTAATTGTTGGAGTATGGACTGTTTAAGTAGGATTTGTAGCTTGCTAGGTACCCCTATCTGTGCAGATGAATGCACTTCTAGGCAGCTTAGGGTGTCCTTTGCAAGGGTCTTGGTGGAGATGGATGTAACAAAGCCTTTACCTAAGTCTGTTGTGCTGGAGGATCCACAGGGGAAGCTGATTGAACAGAAGGTTTGGTATGAATGGGCTCTTCCTTTCTGTGTCAAATGCCAAAAGGTGGGGCATGTTTGTGGTGAGTCTAAATCAACTGACAAGAGGAAGAATGTTCAGAAGCAATGGGTGCCTAAAGCTACTCAACCTGCAGGACAGAAGAACCCTGAGGTTGTGGTGGTTGAGCCTACTGAGCCTGAGCCTGTGGTTCAGCCTGTTCCTCCATCAGGTGTAACCCCTACTCAGGTGGAATTGACCACCCCTGTTACTACTGTTCAGCCTTCCAGGGAGGATGTGGATGGTGTGTTACTGTGGCTAGGAAAGCAAGAGACAAAACCAAAAGAGCCTTAATACCAGCAGTGTCTCAGGCTAATACTTACCTAGCTTTAGTTGAGGAAGGAGGGGGATGAAGGTGATACAGAAGAGGAGGCAGATGAGGGGCAAGCTCAGGGAAGCTTAGACCCTACCTGATGATTATCTGTACTTGGAATGTTAGGGGGTTTAATGACCCGGGGAAGTGAAGCAATTCTTGAATAAACAGCATGTCTGCTTTGTTGGTTTACTAGAAACTAAAGTTAAAGAGAATAAAAGGCAAAGGAAACTTGGTTTAAAATGGACTTGGTCCTGCAACTACTCCCATTCCCATAGGGGTAGGATTTGGATTGGTTGGTGCTCTGAGGATATTAATGTCCAAATCTTAAATGTGGAGGAGCAGTTTATGCATTGCTCTATAAGTGAGAGGGACACTCAAAGAACTATACTGTGTACAGTGATTTATGGCTTGAATACAGTTGGTCAAAGGCAAGAGCTGTGGAGGCAGCTCAGTACCCTAGGTGTTCAGGGTATTCCCTGGTTGGTTGTTGTTAGGAGATTTCAATGCAGTTCTTGTTACTGATGATAGACAGAATGGGGCTCCCATTACAACTTATGAGACTAGAGACTTCCAGTGCTTCATTGATGCTTCTTTTCTGAATTGAAGACTAAAGGCTCATTTTATACTTGGACCAATAAAGGCCAAGGTGACAGGAGGGTTTCAAGTAGAATTGATAGGGTGTTTGGCAATGATATGTGGATGCAGGAGTTTGGCCATCTTGAGGCCTTATATCTTCCTTCTTCCTTGTCAGATCATTGCCCGCCCCATCATTGTGGATTTCCAAAGCAGGAAATATGGTGGTGGAAGACCATTTATCTTTCTCAATGTCTTGGCTAAGCATGAGCAATTCCAGCAGTGTGTTTCTGAGGCTTGGCAACAAGATGTTGTTGGGGTTCCTATGTATCAAATTTGGACTAAATTGAAACAAGTCAAGCAAGCTCTTAAACTCCTTCACAAAAATCATTTTGCTAATACAGATCAGAAGGTGGATGAGGCTAGGAGTAAGCTGGCTCAAGTGCAAATTGATCTTCAAAATGATAGTTTGAATGGCAGCTTACACCAGCGGGAACAAATGTGTATTGAGGAGTTGAGGCACTGGCTGAAGGTTGAGTGGAACTTCCGTGAAAAGAGGGGCCCCCCGCCGGCCGGCTCCCTGTGGATGGCCTCAATAGAAAAAAAAAGGCCTCTTACACCCTTTGAACCGGATCCCTCTATTCATACGGAACCGCCCCTTCTGGCCTTCGCTTGTTTACTTTCGTTCACCTTGTCAGTCCCCGGTCGGTGCCACAGGAGAAAAAATCCTAACACACTCGAAGCGCGGTTTGATCTTCCAATCCTTGGAAGTTTAGACGGTTTCACGGAGGTACATCTTGATTCGTCTAGAGCGAATATGCCGCTGATGCATAAAGCTGTGTGGCACCTGCTGAATCATATAGAGTTTGTAGCTAGGCGTCACGCACACAAAGACCTGAACATTTCGTTAGACCGAAAGGAAAGGTCAAAATAGAAAAAAAGACGAGCTGCTAACATGGAACAAGCCTCTCTTCCCTTGCTGCGGCTGGTCGCCCTAGTTCAGTCAAATGAGTTTTGAGAGGCGAAACCAAACCGCCTGACATCTATACAGCCGCACTTCCAAGGATCTTCTGATCGTAGACCACCCTACCGCCCGCACTTATACTTCCCCTCTATACCCTTCCCTAAAGCCTGGTCTGTCCACTCCACTCGGTTAAGTAAGTGGAGATTGACTTAGTTCTTGTCTATTTAGCACTAATTGCTCCTGTTTCTGAGAGCAAAGAAAATTGTTTCAGTTAGGTTCTTTACAACCAAATCAAGAACAGAATCTTTAGGCGGCACCAAAACAATGAGAATTGCCTCTCTTTCACCTTTCCTGAATGAAGAAAGACAAGAGATCAGTGCAATAGATACAGAGGGGAGAGAAACTTTCTTCGTTCGGTTCGGCAGAAGAAAGAAAGCCGAGACTGACTCTTTATCTTCAGCTTCAATTACAGAGCATTCTGCTTCCCGGCGAACTGAGAAATTCTTTGATTCGTTCGAGCGACGGCTTGTAGGGCGGGAGTAATAGGGCGGAGCAAGCCTACTATCCTTTCTTTATTAGTTAGTGCCAGCTCTCCCGACGAAGGAATCCCTTTCCTACAGCTATTCTTAGTTCTACTATGCCCTATTACTAATTCCACTGCGCGCGTCGGTCTTTCAAAGCCTACTACCGGGGTGGGGTCCTTTCCTCTATTTGGTAGTGGGATGTGAAAGTCAAAAAATTCCCCGCTTCTTTCGCATTAATCCGCGGAGTATAATGACCCATGGATTGGTTAGTCAATGATCTCCTCTCTCCAAATCAAAGAATTAGTGTACCAATTATGTTTCCCCGAGGAGGGGGGAAACAAGGGTTCGATGAGAAAGAGCTACGAAGGAAGACAGCATAAGCTTGAATTTCTTTCGAAAAAAGGAGTTTGTCGGGAAGCACAACATGAACCAATGAAGAAAAGGTTATGGCCGCCGCTATATGACTCCGGTACCCGGGGATAGTTTTGCCCATTATAAACAACTCACGGGAGTCTTTTTAGCCAAACAACAGGCTAAGGGGCGATCACCCAAGCAATTGATTTGGTTTCTAAAAGATCTTTCTATCTCTGAAAAATTCACCAGCGGTCCGGGCGGAGGGAAGTCTTAATTCAAAGGTCGCCAGAACTTTTTAAGAAAGGGAAGAGTTGAAGCTTTACATATAAAAAATGAATGTTGGTTTATGAATGGACATCTCTTACTTTATTGGGGGTTTCACACAGAGGTTTCGCTTCCTTATCCTCTTTCTTTAAGCAGATGATGCATGCTCTTCTATAGCGGTGATAAAAAAGCTTTCCATCGATCTCTGAGAGAGCGGAAAGATGAGAAGGCCGACATCTTAGTTAAGCTAAACTTGTCTTTCTTTCTTAAGCTCAAAGCTTATAGTCTTTCGACAAGAATCCAAGTCTAAGTTTGAGTCGGTAGTCTCTGAGCCTTCTACTTCAACCTCTAGTCTTATTTATAAGAGAGTGAGTGAGAAGTGTGTGCTGCGGTGTAAACGGTATATTATATTCCTAGGATGTTCTTTCTTTTTATGGATGTCGGACTCTGCTGGTATCCTGTTTGGACTTCGTCGCTAGTACCTTTCAAATATAGCCCTTAAGAGCTCTCTTTTTTCCGGGATTTCTTTTCCATATCATTATTGATATAAGGGGTTCTGGCCCCCGTTTCCGGCCAGGCCCTGGGGGATACTGCTTGAGCCCATAGATACCTTTCAAAGTCTGCTCTCCTTGTGTGTGATGGGAGGTGAGGCTGTTCAAGGTAATGAGAATTGGGGAAGGCCGGGCAGTCAAGCTCTCGCGGATGGAACAAAACTACTTTTTAAAGAGAATCTTATTCCATCTAGAGGAGATACGCATTTATTTAGTATCGGGCCTTCTATAGCAGTCATATCCATTCTAATAAGTTATTCAGTAATTCCTTTTGGTTCTCGCCTTGTTCTAGCCGATCTCAGTATTGGAGTTTTTTTATGGATCGCTATTTCAAGTATTGCCCCCATTGGACTTCTTATGTCAGGATATGGATCAAATAATAAATATTCCTTTTTAGGTGGTCTACGGGCTGCTGCCCAATCAATTAGTTATGAAATACCATTAGCTCTATGTGTGTTAGCAATATCTCTACGTGCGATTCGTCGAAATCGAAAGATTGCCCTTTATATGCTATGCTTTAAGGTGGACATAGTGAATTTCCTATCTTGAATAGCTATAACAGACGGTTTTTTGTATGAGTTCGATCCATTAGGTTCTTCTATTTGTTCAGAAAAGAAACGAGAGACAAGAAAACATCTTTGATTACGATCTCAAATAGACCAAGAGGGTCATTTCTTGGTGAACATGATCCGCCAAAATCTCTTCGCCTCTGAGTATATCTTAGCTACTTCAGTCTACGATACTGAGCCTATCAACGTTATTCAGCTCTATCGCCACTTAGCCTGACGTCGTCGTCTCCGATCCATCGCCTGTCGGCTCTGCTCTAACGCCCCTTCGCAGATACTCTGCTTGTCGCTTCGACCCTTCTTTTCTTTTTTCTCCTCGACAATCAAGCTGCACTTCCTTCTAACAAGTGGCTGAGAGTTAGCAAGCAACCTTTGCCTCTTTATTGGCGGGGGGTTCGCCTAGTGGAGAACGAAGAAGAATTCTGGGCCGACTACGTAGACTACATGCGCATCTAGTGCAGTGGCGTGGAAGTAAGCTACCTTGACCATCTTCCGAAGTTCTAAATAATCTATCAAAGGCTGTAAGAGCGGACTGCTCTACATTCAGTCACGCCGCAGTGATCTCCGAAGTGATCTTCTTCTAGTTGCGGAGCGAAATCTGGCAGCCAATTGTTGGCTCTGAATAACCAGCCCAGCAATAAATAAGCTCAATTCTTCCATAACATAAGGGGGCGAGGCCGCGCGCGAGCCAAGTGACGTAAGTGCACAAGAGTACTTCGCGCTACAACCATCTCTTTTTTATAGGTTCTACGGACCGATGCCTGCTGCTTCATCTGAGAGAAAAGAAGAATAGATATGCCGGTCATTAGAAGGAAGAACCGCCATAAAAAGATTCCTCGTGTATCATCTGTAGCAAAACTATGAACGGGAGCTAGCAATCCGGACCGTATTGAAAAGGTTCCTAAGACACAGCATAGAAAAGTCACAATATTAAGAAGCAAAGTCCAAGAATGAAGCAGGGGTAAAATGACTGAATGAATACAAGCTGTGGCTAATACCCGAGGCATAAAAGAAGCATTTTCTACGGGATCCCGAAACCACCAGCCACCCCGACCTAATTCATGATGAGCCCACCAACTTCCTGGCAAGATGCCTACGGTTAAAAAGCACCGGCATGTCAAGATCCAAATTCGAATTGGTTCCTGGTCCTGGTCAGAGACCACTGTGTTCGCGCCGGCGGTCCAACAAAGAGGCAAAGTAGTGGTCTTTTTCTTTCCATTACGAAAGAAACGCTTCGCCCGCCCCCT